AAATAAGTAAGCTAAATCTTAAGCTTTTAGGTTCATACCCTAAATATAGATTATTTATTATAAAAATATCTCTTATTTATATTCAATGATATGCCTGATAAAAGGGTTATTTTGATAGAATAAATTATACATTTAAAATATTTAATGTTTTCATTATAAAATTTAATTTATATTTAATAGATCAAACTATTACTTTAAAATTCAAAAATTTATATGCTTTAACATTAAAATATATTTTTTAAGATATATTTTTATATAATTTAAATTTTTATTTTTTATAATTTATTTTTAAAAATTTTTTTAATTTTAAACTTAACTTTATTTTCAATTTATTCATTATTTATTAATGACTTAATAATAATATGATTTTTCATAGAAATCAATAATTTTATATACATTTGCTTACTTTGCCTAAAAATTTTTAATAAAAAAATAATTTTTTTATATTTCTTAATCCAAACATCAAGTTCTTTAATTATAATTTTCACTATTATATTAAATTTTTATTTTTTTGAATTTCTATATTTTAAACTAATCCTTATAACAGCCCTTAGAATAAAACTAGGAATTCCCCCTTTTCATATATGAATGCCCTTGATTTCTAAATTTATAAATTGAGATTCATTATTAATTCTATTATCAATTCAAAAATTAACACCACTTTACATAATTTCAACATTAGAAATTCCATACTTCATTATATTTTTATTAATTATAATAGCATCTTATTTATCTACTTTCAAAATAATAAATCTATTAAATTTTAAATTAATTATTACTTTTTCTTCAATCAATCAAACTAGATGAATACTATTATTAATGTTATTTAAAAATTTATTCTGATTATTTTATTTTATTTTATATTCATCTATCTTAAGAATAATTCATATTACTTTTTTATATTTAAAATTTTCCTCTAACTTTATAATTAATATTTCAAATTATAATATTCAATTAATAATAATTTCTTTATTTTTTAATCTTTCTGGTCTCCCACCTTTTTCTTTTTTTTTTATAAAATGAATAAGTATATATATATTCCTATTTAATTCAAATCACTTTCTTATCTTTATTTTAATACTCTTAAATTCATTTATCTTAATTTACATTTACCTAAACATCTCTTTACATCTTATATTTTTTTTCTCTATTACCTCAAAACTTATTATAATAAACCCTTTTAAAATATTTTTATGAAAAATTACCCTAATAATAATAACTAGCCTTTTTTCTTCACTTATCATAATTATAATATAAATTTCCAAAGATTTTAAGTTAAAAAAACTATAAACCTTCAAAGTTTAAAACATAATCTAATAAATTTTTTATAAATCTTATGTTTTAATATTAAAAATTTCTTTAAATTTGCAACTTAATATTTTATTTATATAAACTATAAAACACACTTTAATAATCTAATCTCCTTTAATTTAATTTCTTAATTCTTAGTATTAGAAAAAAAAAATTTTCATTAATAAATTTACAATTTATCACCTTTGATCAGTCATAATACTATTATTTATGAACAAATGACTTTATTCTACTAACCACAAAGACATTGGAATACTTTATTTTATTTTCGCTATTTGAGCTGGTATGATTGGATCATCTATAAGAATAATTATCCGACTAGAATTAGGATCCCCTAGACCTCTGATTAATAATGATCAAATTTTTAATTCATTAGTAACTAGTCATGCTTTTATCATAATTTTTTTTATAGTTATACCTTTTATGATTGGAGGATTTGGAAACTTCTTAGTTCCCCTAATACTAGGAACCCCTGATATAGCATACCCTCGTATAAATAATATAAGATTCTGATTATTACCCCCTTCTATTTCACTACTAATCCTCAGAAATTTCATCAATGAAGGGGCTGGGACAGGATGAACTATTTATCCCCCCTTATCTACTAATATCTTCCATAATGGACCTTCTGTAGACTTAACTATTTTTTCCCTTCATATTGCAGGTATATCCTCTATTCTTGGTGCCATTAATTTTATTTCTACAATTTTAAATATACACAACCCAAATATTACTTTAGATAAAATTCCCTTATTAGTATGATCTATTTTAATCACTGCAATCCTCTTATTATTATCCTTACCTGTCTTAGCAGGAGCAATTACTATATTATTAACTGACCGGAACCTTAATACTTCATTCTTTGACCCGTCAGGAGGGGGGGACCCTATTTTATACCAACACTTATTTTGATTCTTTGGTCACCCTGAAGTTTATATTCTAATCCTCCCAGGATTTGGATTAATTTCACATATTATTATAAATGAAAGAGGTAAAAAAGAAACGTTTGGAGCATTAGGAATAATCTATGCTATTATTACCATTGGATTCCTAGGATTTGTCGTATGAGCCCATCATATATTTACTATTGGATTAGATGTAGATACACGCGCATATTTTACATCCGCTACAATAATTATTGCCATTCCCACAGGGATTAAAATTTTTAGATGAATTACCACTCTCCACGGTTCTAAATTTAATTATAACTCATCACTATGATGAACTATAGGTTTTATCTTTCTTTTTACTATCGGAGGATTAACTGGAGTTATACTATCAAACTCCTCAATTGATATTATTCTTCATGATACTTACTATGTTGTTGCTCATTTTCACTATGTCTTATCAATAGGTGCAGTATTTGCTATTATTGCAAGATTTATTCATTGATTCCCCTTAATCACCGGATTCTCTCTTAATAACTTTTTATTAAACATTCAATTCTTAACTATATTTATAGGAGTCAACCTTACATTTTTTCCCCAACATTTTTTAGGATTAAGTGGGATACCTCGTCGATATTCAGACTACCCCGATAATTTTACCTCTTGAAACATTATTTCTTCTATAGGATCTTTAATTTCTATTATAAGATTATTAATATTAATATTTTTAATCTGAGAAGCTTTCTCATCCAAACGTTTAATTATCAATTTATTTTATTTAAATTCATCTATAGAATGATTAATATCATATCCTCCTATAAATCATTCTTATAATGAAATTCCTTCAATTTAATATTAATATTATCATTCTTACTAATATAAATCACATCTTTAATATGGCAGACTATAAGTGCAATAGATTTAAATTCTATATATAAAGAAAAAGATCTTTTATTAAAAATTAATACTTGAAATTTAACTCTTCAAAATGCTAATACACCATCAACAGAAATAATAATCTTTTTCCATGATTTTACTCTAATAATTTTAATTATAATTACTTCTATTATCCTCCTAATCATAATTATAATAAAAGCAAATAAATTTACAGATCGATTCCTTTTACAAGGACATGTAATAGAAATAATTTGAACTATCTCCCCTATAATTATCTTAATTTTCATTGCTATTCCCTCCCTAAAAATTTTATATATTACTGAAGAAAATCACTTAAATAAATTATCCATTAAATGTATTGGTCATCAATGATATTGAAGATATGAATATTCTGATTTTATAGATATTGAATTTAATTCTTATATAATTCCTAATAATGAATTAAAACTAAATGAATTCCGACTACTAGATACAGATAATCGATGTATTCTCCCATTCAATTTTCCAATCCGAATTTTAACCTCATCCATAGACGTAATTCATGCTTGAACTGTTCCCTCATTGGGAATTAAAATAGATTCAACACCTGGCCGTCTTAATCAAATTAGATTATTTATAAATCGGCCAGGCTTATTTTTTGGTCAATGTTCAGAAATTTGTGGAATAAATCATTCTTTTATACCTATTTGCTTAGAAAGAACTAACTTTATAAATTTTAAAAATTGATTATACACACTTATTTAATTATTAAATTTATAATTAATTAGTAAATTTAATTTAAAATATTAAATTCAATCAAAATAATCCCCCACACACATTAAATGACTGAATTTTAAGTTTTGATCTTTTAAATCAAATATAATAGATTTAACTCTATTTTTAATGGTTAAAAAAGAATTAGTTTAATAAAAACATTAAATTGTCAATTTAAAAATATTTTTATTTATTATTTTATAATCTTTTAAAATATTCTTTTATCCCCCATATAATACCAATAATATGAACCTTAATTTTTTTATCAACTCTTATTATTCTTTATATTATCATAAATCTAATTTATTTTTTCTACATTCCTTCACTAAATACAAAAATATTTAATAAAATCCAAAATCGTACTTCTTTAATTAAATGAATATGAAAATGATAACTATTAATTTATTTTCAATTTTTGATCCCTCTACTAGAATGAATTTTTCATTTAATTGATTAAGAATAATTTTAATTTTTTTTTTATTTCCTTTTCAATTTTGATTAATCCCCTCTCGCTATATTATATTGTGAAATATTTTATTTAAATTTTTATTAAATGAATTTAAGATTATTATTAATCATACCTTCTCTAATTTAATTATTTTTTTAAGACTATTTATAACTATTCTTATTAATAATTTCCTAGGATTATTTCCTTATATTTTTACAGCCTCCAGTCACATAACTTTCTGTCTTTCTATTTCTTTATCTATATGAATCTCAATAATATTATACAATATTTTTTTTTCTTTCAATAACTTCCTATCCCATTTAACACCTCAGGGTACCCCCACAATTTTAATACCTTTTATAGTAATAATTGAGTTAACAAGATTAATTATTCGTCCTTTTACTTTAGCCATTCGATTAACTGCAAATATAATTGCGGGTCATTTATTACTTTCTTTATTGGGATCGTCAGGATCAAATATTAATAACTTAATTACTTTAATTATTATATTATTTTCTCAAACTTTATTAATAATTTTAGAAATATCAGTAACCTTTATTCAAGCTTACGTATTTTCAATTTTATCAACTTTATATAGAAGAGAAAGATAAACAAAAAAATTTTTAACTAAAAATTTTTGTTTATTTGATAATTATATGTCCAAAAAATTCATTAAACAAAATCATATATTTCACCTCGTATCCATCAGACCCTGACCAATTATCATTTCATTTAGTCTCTTTAATAATTTAATTTCAATAATTATATGAATACATAAGATAGATTATTTTATTTTCATATCTATCCCATGCACTATCTTATGTTTAATACAATGATGGCGGGATGTTTTACGAGAAGCTACTTTCCAAGGTCATCATACCCATAAAGTATACTTAGGATTACGATTAGGAATAATTTTATTCATTATTTCAGAGATTTTTTTTTTCATCTCTTTCTTCTGAGCCTATTTCCACTCATCTTTAGCCCCTTCTATTGAAATTGGACAACTTTGACCGCCTTTAGGAATTACTCCTTTCAATCCCTTTGATATCCCCCTGTTAAATACAATTATCTTAATTTCATCAGGAATAACAGTAACTTGGGCCCATCATTCAATTTTAAATAAAAACTTTAAAGAAAGCTATATAAGTCTATTATTTACTATCATTTTAGGAATTTATTTTTCCTTACTTCAATTAATTGAATATAAAGAAGCTCCCTTTACTTTAGCAGATTCAATCTATGGCTCTTCATTTTTTATTGCCACAGGATTCCACGGTCTCCATGTAATTATTGGAACTTTATTTCTTTATATTACTTTTTTACGACTAAAAAAACTTCACTTTAGACAAACGCATCACTTTGGATTTGAAGCAGCAGCCTGATACTGACATTTTGTTGATGTAATTTGACTTTTTTTATATATTTCTATTTATTGATGGAGATATTAATATATATATATATATATATATATATATATATATATATATAATATATATTCATATTTATATAGTATAAATATAATTACATTTAATTTCCAATTAAAAAATTTAATAAACTTAAATATATTAATATAAATAATAATTATTATAATATCAATAATTTTATTATTTCTTTTAATTTCCCTATCAATCTTAATAATTAATGTAATTATTTCATTAAAATCTTTTAAATCACGTGAAAAAATTTCCCCCTTCGAATGTGGATTCGATCCCTTAAGAAAGTCCCGCCTCCCCTTCAGAATTCAATTTTTCCTTATTAGTCTCATCTTCTTAATTTTTGATATCGAAATTATCCTTTTAATTCCTCTATCTTATTCAATAATATCTTTTAATAAAATAATTCTATTATCATCATTCCTATTTATTATCCTATTAATTATTGGATTATTAATCGAATACCTAGAATATTCTATTGACTGAAAAATCTAAATCAATTAAAGGATTTTAGTTAATCTATAATATCTAAATTGCACTTAGAAGTAATACCAATAAATATAAATCTTATTTACAGTAATAACTAAAATTAAATTTAATAGTATAATTACAATACATTTAATTTCGACTTAAAAGATGATTTTTAATAAATCTAAATTTAAAAATCCTTAATTTTATTAACTGAAACCAAAAAGAGGTAAATTAATGTTAATAATTTCAATGAATATAAATTCCAGTTAATAATAATATCTGAAGTAAATTACTTGAACTTCTAATTCAAAACTTAATGACCCTAAAATCATTTTACTTCTTTTTTTAATACTTATTTATAATTTATATAGTTTATTAAAACATTATATTTTCATTATAAAAATAATGCATAAAAATTATTTAAACCAATAAAATTTATACATTTATAAATAAATATCTAAAAATAATTAATAATATCTTAATATTTTCACTATTAAACTTTAAATTTTAAGCTATTTAGATAAAACTACTAATTAATTTTTTTATACTAATAAAAAAATAATTATTAAATAAACTATAATTAATATCATAAATATATAAATTTTATAAATATTATTATTTATAATTAATTTATTAATATAATTCAATAAAATATTTTTACCAAAAAATTCAAACCAATCCTTCTCTATTTTTATAAACTCTAAACCTCTAAATAAAAAAGGTTTATAAATCCATAAATATATTAAATTTATTATTCATATAGACCTAAAAAAATAAGTCAATATATATATACATATTAAATTCTTCATATATATAAATACTATAAATCTTCCCCCCATAACTATTAAACCAATTATAACACATTTTATTAAACCTTTTACATAAATAAAATACATATCAAAGAAAAACATTCAAAAAAATATTGATCCTCTCATCACTCTGAGATTTATTAATATAAATATTGATAAATTTATAATAAAATTTTCTTTAATTAAAATTACCCCTCCCCTTTTAAATTCATTAAAAAAAGTATAAAATATTAATCGTAATGAATAAGAGATAGTCAATATAATAGACAATAAAATTATAAATATCATAAATAAATTAAATTTTATTGTAAAAATTAACTCTATAATCAAGTCTTTAGAATAAAATCCTGCAAAAAAAGGAAACCCCATTAACGCTATATTAGAGATATAGAATCTCATTATAGTAAAAGGAATAAACTCGTTTAATTTTCCATAAAATCGAATATCCTGATTATTATTTATACAATGAATTATGATACCTGCACATATAAACAATAAAGATTTAAAAACTGCATGAGTTAAAAGATGATAAAATGATAAATAAATCCCCCCAACCCTTAAAATTATTATTATTAAACCTAATTGCCTTAGAGTTGATAAAGCAATGATTTTCTTTAAATCAATCTCAAAATTAGCTATTAAACCAGCCATAAATATAGTTATAGTAGCTAAATATAGTAATAATTTTCTTATTAAAATATTTTCCATCAAAACTATATTAAAACGAATTAACAAATAGATTCCCGCCGTTACTAATGTAGATGAATGTACCAGTGCAGAAACAGGAGTAGGAGCAGCTATTGCCATAGGTAGTCATACTGAAAAAGGAATTTGAGCTCTTTTAGTTAAAGCCCCTAATATAATTATAAATATAATTAAATATGTTAGTGCACAATCTTTAAGTTCAAATAATATATTTCATCTTCCATATATATAAATTAAACTAATTGATATTAATAAACCAATATCCCCAATTCGATTACATAATACTGTAACTATTCCTGAGTTATAAGACAAATAATTTTGATAATAAATAACTAAACAATATGATGAAAGTCCAAGTCCATCCCACCCAAATAAAATCCTAACTAAATTTGGCCTTAAAATCATTAATACCATTGAACAAATAAACAAAACTACCAATTTCATAAATCGATTAATATAAATATCTCCTTGTATATAAATCATTCTATACAATATAATTATAGCCGAAATTATTATTACAATCCTAATAAATACACAAGAAATTCAATCCAATAAAATTAAAAATTCAATATTAATAGAATTAAATTTATAAATTATTCACTCTAAAATAATTCTTAAATCTATAAAATATAAATATATTCTTATGAACAAAGACACTAAACTTACTATCATTATATAATAAAAATAAATATATAAATTTATAATTTAAGATAAATTTTTTTTATATCTTTAATCCCACAAATTAATATTTTATTTACACTTTAAACTACTTAAATAATACCAAACAACAACAAATTTCTAAAATAACACCAAATTAAAAATTATTAAAACTAATGGCACCATATGAACAATTAAAATTAAATAATCCCTCAAATAAATAACATAAAATTTTTTATTATTTTCCCTGTAAACCTGCCCATGTTGAATATATCTATATAAATATAAAGAATAAACTCTTCTAAAAAAACATACTAATATAATATAAATTATTAAAATAATATCAAATCTAATAATTACTATAATTAATAATAATTCCCTAATAAAATTTAGAGAAAAAGGAAAAGAAAAATTAATTACACAAAATCCAAACCACCATACTCTTAATGAAGGATAAATACTCATCATACCTTTATTTAAAAATATTAATCGTCTTAATGACCGTTCATAATATAAATTCACTATGAAAAATAAAGCAGATGAACATAAACCATGTGAAATTATTAGAATATAAGACCTTATAAACCCTAACTTTGTTATTGTATATACTGAACACATTAACATATTTATATGAACAACAGAAGAATACGCTACTAAACTTTTCATATCAACTTGAATTAAACACACTAATCTCACAATAAAACTTCCAACAATCCCAACACTAAAAATTAGATAATTATATTTTAACCTTCTAAATAAAAAAATATCAATAAATCGTAACAATCCATACCTGCCTAATTTTAATAAAATAGCTGCTAAAATCATTGACCCGTACACAGGAGCCTCAACATGCGCTTTAGGTAATCATCTATGAAATATATAAATAGGTATTTTAATTAAAAATGCTAAAAATAAAATTAAATAATCTAATACTCTCAAATTTATTACCCCTATCTTTATAAGCCTCATCTCTAAAGTCTTATATAATTTTAATATCTTTATAATATAAACTAATAGCGGCAAAGATACAAACATTGTATATAATAATAAATAAAAAGAAGCCCTTAATCGTTCAAAATTTAATCCTCAATAAATAATTAACATAAATACAGGAATTAATGAAAGTTCAAATATAAAATAAAATAATAATAAATTTATTCTTAGAAAAAAAATAATTAAAATTATTATTATCACTAAAAATATTAATGACTTAACTACCCTCATTTTTTCCAATTGAATTACTATAAATATTAATCCAATAATTCAAAACCTTAATAATAACAAATTATAAGAATAAAAATCAAACCCATATCTTAACCTAATCCTAACCCAAACCCCATCCTTAAATATATACTTAAATAAAAAAAAAAATCTAATTAAAAAACATAAATTATAATAATATATAATTTTTTTATTAAATATTATTATTAAACACATAAAAAAAATAATTATCACAAATTTAATCATAAGTTAAAATTTTATTAAATTTAAAGAATAATAATACTCATTCCCATGAAAACGAATAATCAAAACCAATAAAGCTAATCCTAAAGTAGCTTCACAAACTATAAATACCAAATAATAAATCATAAATAATTCTAAATTTATATAATTATAAATTAAATAAATTATTATAGATAAACCAATTACAATTAATTCAATAATTATCAATACCACTAATATAAACTTATATATATAAATTAATCTTAAAAAAATAAATAAACATCTATATACATAAATTATAAAATCAATTATGATCAAAATCAATAAATAAATCTTATATAGTTTAATCTATAAAACATTAATTTTGTAAATTAAAAATATTTTATTATATTTAATTATAAGATCTTATCAAAAAAAATAAACAAATAATTAATAATTAATTACTAATAATATATAATTATTTTTTTTATTACCTTTAATCTCCAAAATTAAAATTCTTAATAAACTATTTTTTGAATTTATTAAATATAATAAATATGACTAAAATTCACCTATTAAATTTTTTAACAATTTTTTTAATTCTTATTGTAATTATATTTATAATTATAAACTTAAATAATCACCCAATTATTATAATAATTATTTTACTAATTTATAGCTCCTTAATTTGTATCAATATATGCTTATGAAAATCTAATTATTTATACTCTATCTTTTTATTTTTAATAATAATTAGAGGACTTCTAATTATTTTCTTATACTTCTCCAGACTAATTTCCAATGAACAACTAAAATTTAATTATAAATTTATTTATTATATAATTTTAATAAATTTTTTATTATTTATTCTAACTTACAAGAAAATTAAATCTTTAAGTAATATATTTATTTATAAATATTCTTTTAATGAAATCACCCCTATTTTAAATATTAATAATATAAAATTTAATAATATTATAAATTTATTTGAATATCCTCTTAATAACATCACAATTATAACTATATTTTATCTACTATTCTCCTTATTCTCTATCATTAAAATTTGTTCTACTCAATACCTTTCTTTACGAAAAATTAATTAATTTCTCCCTCTCCTTTAAATATCTTTAATACCTCTTATGAATAAAATATTTTTTAATCTCATAAAAAAATCCCTAATTAAATTACCTACCCCTATTAATATTTCATATTGATGAAATTTTGGATCTTTACTTGGAATATTCTTAATAATTCAAATTTTAAGAGGATTCCTCTTATCCATACATTATTGCCCTAATACTATATATGCTTTCAAAAGCATTATCCATATTATTCAAAATATTAAATTAGGATGATTAATTCATAACATTCACATTAATGGAGCTTCATTATTTTTTATTTGTATATATATCCATATAAGTCGAGGTCTTTATTATTACTCATTCAAACTCACAAATACTTGAATAATTGGTATTACTATTTATTTATTTTCTATAGCTACTGCTTTTCTAGGATATGTTCTTCCTTGAGGCCAAATATCTTTTTGAGGTGCCACAGTTATCACTAATCTAGTATCTACAATCCCTTATATAGGGTATATAATTGTTCAATGAATTTGAGGTGGGTTCTCAATTAATAATGCAACACTAAATCGATTTTATTCAATTCACTTTATTATACCATTTTTAATTCTCTTCCTAGTTCTAATCCATTTAATATTCTTACATAATACAGGATCCTCTAACCCATTAGGAGTAAACAGCGACCTATTTAAAATTTACTTTCATCCATATTTTACTCTTAAAGATAATTTAGGATTTATACTAACTATATTTCTATTTATATTAATTAACCTAGAATATCCCTATATATTTAGTGACCCTGATAATTTTATCCCGGCAAATCCAATAATTACCCCCCTCCACATTCAACCAGAATGATATTTTTTATTTGCTTATGCTATCCTACGTTCAATCCCCAATAAATTAGGGGGTGTTATTGCCCTTCTATCCTCAATTTTAATATTCTATATATTTCCATTAATTAATTCAAAATTAAAATCTTGCTCTTTATACCCTTTAAATCAATATATTTATTGAATTTTTATTAATAATTTTATTTTACTCACATGGGCAGGAGCTCAAATCATCGAAGACCCCTTTATTACAATTAGTCAATTTTTAGCATTTAATTATTTCTTATTTTTTTTTATTATTAATATATTATCAAAAATTTGAGATAAAACATTATTTAACAACATAAATTCATAATATATATATATATATATATATATATATATATATATATATATATATATATATATATATATATATATATATATATATAAAGTTAATAGAAAATTTTTAATTTCTTTGTTATATTTTCAAAATATAAACTTTAATCAAGTTCATTAACTTTAACCATTAAAAAATAATAAATAATAAATAATAAATAATAATTAATTAATAATAAATAATAATAATAATATAAACTACAAACAATATAATTACTTATACAATTACATCGCACACCATTTACAGTAATAAACTAAGAAAAAATTTTATTCCTATAATGAAACATATATATATCAATACCATAGGCAAAATAATTTTTCAACATAAATATATTAACTCATCATACCGTATTCGTGGTAATAATCCTCGTATAACAATAATAATAAAACAAATTAAATTAAGTCAAAAAAATATAAATATATAATTTATCAATAGATTTGTAAATATAATTAATATAATTATTCTAAAATAAATAATTATTCCATATTCTCTTATAAAAATTAAAGTAAATCCCCCTCTAAAATATTCCACATTAAACCCAGAAACTAACTCAGATTCTCCCTCAATAAAATCCATTGGCCTACGATTTAATTCAGCTAATATACTAATAAAAAATCTAATTAATAAAGGATATAAATAACATATATATCAAAAATAATTTTGAAATATTACAAAATCTATAAATGAATATCTTTCTCTCATAATTATCAAAATTAAAATAATTATAATAAATCTAACTTCATAAGATAACATTTGAGAAATTGACCGAATAGCCCCAATTATTGAATAAATAGAATTAGAAGATCATCCTATAAAAATTACTACATATCTCATAATTGATATAAATACAATTATTAGTAAAAAAGAATAATTTAAAAAATATAAATTAGTAATAAACGGAAATAATATTCACATACTTAACAATAATATAATTATCATTAAAGGAGATATAAAATATAAATTATAATTTGATTTAAATACAATAAATAATTCCTTATTTAATAATTTTACAGCATCTCTAAAAGGCTGAATAATCCCTATAACTCCCACTTTATTAGGACCTTTCCGCCCCTGAATATACCCCAAAACCTTCCGCTCTAACAATGTCAAAAATGCAATCCCAACTAATAAAATTATAATTAAAAAAACTATATTAATTAAATTTAATATTACATACATAAATATATAATTAATTATTACTTATATATTCTATATTAATTATTATAATAATAATTCTTCTTAAAAATATATTTATTTTAAATTCTAAATTTAATACACTAATCTGCCAAAGTAATTCTAAATCTTTTAAATTATTATTTATCTAAAATTATATATATATATATATATTAAAAATAATATTTAAATAACTAGTCCTTTCGTACAAAATTATTTATCTTAAATATTATAGATAGAATCCGATCTGGCTTACACCGATCTAAACTCAAATCATGTAAAATTTTAATAGTCGAACAGACTAAAATATTAAACTTCTCCATTTAATTTTTAATTTAATTCAACATCGAGGTCGCAAACATTTTTATTAATATGAACTTTATAAAAATATAACGCTGTTATCCCTAAGGTAATTAATTCTAATATAAATTTTATTAAAAACTTATTCACTTAACCATTAATCTATGTTATATATATATATATATATATATATATATATTATAAAGTTTATTAAATTTAATAATCCTCCCAATTAAATATACTTAAATATATAATTCTTATACCAACCAATATTATACTCAAAAATATATAAAATTCTATAGGGTCTTCTCGTCCCATAATTTCATTTAAGCATTCTTACTAAAAATTTAAATTCTTATTATATTTCAAAAACAGTTTAAATCTCATTTATTCCTTTATACCAGTTCCCAATTAAGAAACAACTGATTATGCTACCTTAGCACAGTCAAAATACTGCGGCTATTTAATAATTTTATCATGGAGCAGAACTAATCTTATATAAATTTCATAAAACTATGTTTTTATTAAACAGATGGACTTAAAACTAAATATATATTCTCTCTTACATTCAATATTACTTGCCTAGTTATTATAAAAAAATTATCAATTTATAATTTATATTATATTTTTTTTTAATACTAATTTAATCATTATTAATTCAAATTATTTATTTTTTCAAACATTTTTTTATTTTATTAATAAATTTATCAATTAAATTATTTACTAATCATTTATTTATATTTTATTTATAAATAAAATTTATAAATTATTAAATTTTTTATAAAAAATTAAAATTTTAAAAATATTTATATAATTATATATTATTTATATATATATATATGTATTTATAATCATTATTTAAATATAAATTTATAGTTTATCCCATAAATTATATATATAAATTTATATATTAACTATACAATATATATATATATATATATATATATATATATATATATATAAATAGATAATATATTTAATTTATATTTAAATTAAATTTAATCAAAAAAAACTAGATATCAAAAAAATTGACTAAAATATCTTCTCTAAATAATTATTAAAAATAATATTATTACATTAAATTTCATAATAAATAATACTCCATACTTAGCTCTTTCCTCTTCGAGATAATTTAATGTTACAAATTTTTTATTCAATTAACCCTGATACAAAAGGTACAATAAATTAAATTTTCTTATTAAAATTTTAATTTCCATTAATCATTTACATTACTAAAACTCTATAATAAATAAAATTACTTTATAAAATTCTACTAAAACAATTTATTAATAAATCCCACTTTTAAATAACTTTAATTAAATTATAACATAAATAATATCTTATTTAATCTATTATTAATTTTTCTATATAACATTCACTAAAAAATTTTAACATTCAAATATTACTAATTTATAAATATTAATCTATTCATTGTAAATGAATTATTTTATATATTAAACTAAAATTTTTTTTTAATAAAATAATTTATTCTAAATACATTTTCCAATATATTTACTTTGTTACGACTTTTTTCATATTTACATGAAAATGACGGGCAATTTGTACATATTTAAATTTATCATTCAATTTATATATTTTTATAAATTTACATTTAAATTCAATTTCTTTAAAATTTTAAAACTATAATTTCATTAATTAAATTAATTGTAACTCATTTTAACCTTAATTATTCTACATTTTGATTTGAATTATACCTTTATTTTAATTTATCGCAATTTAAATTATTAAAGTTTATTTAATTATAAATTTTTTAATATAATTTTACAACAACAATATATAAAATTAAAAAATTAAGTATTCCCATTCGTGGATTATCAAATTAATAAACAAGTTCCCCTAAAATTCAAATACCGCCAAATTTTTTATTTTTAATGTTTCACATTTAATATTTAATTAAATAATTTTTTAGATTAATAAAAATAATAGGGTATCTAATCCTAGTTTATAATTAAATTTACTCAAATTAATATAATAATATTATATATATATCTAATAATAATATACTTATTAACAATTAATTTTTAATATAATCTATATTTCACCATAAATTACTACCATTAATTAATTTATTTTCTTCTTCTACCTACCTATCTCTTTAATTTAACAAATTTATTTTTTATTCTTAGTTTAACCGCAATTGCTGGCACTAAATTTTATTAATAATATTATTAAATTTCTATTATTAACTCTCATTAATATAATTATTTTAAATATTAACTTACTTTTATTTTAAAAATTATTATTTAAATTATTTTTTCATTATTTTTAAAATATTATTTATATCTAAATTAAATAAATAAATTTTTATAAAAAAATTAAATATATTTAAATATTTTTTTTGTATTTAACACACTATCTACTCTCTCTCTCTCTTCAATTTTATGTATTTTGTACTTAACACACTATCTACTCTCTCTCTCTCTTCAATTTTATGTATTTTGTATTTAACACACTATCTACTCTCTCTCTCTCTTCAATTTTATGTATTTTGTACTTAACACACTATCTACTCTCTCTCTCTCTTCAATTTTATGTATTTTGTATTTAACACACTATCTACTCTCTCTCTCTCTTCAATTTTATGTATTTTGTATTTAACACACTATCTACTCTCTCTCTCTCTTCAATTTTATGTATTTTGTACTTAACACACTATCTACTCTCTCTCTCTCTTCATTTTTATGTATTTTGTATTTAACACACTATCTACTCTCTCTCTCTCTTCTATTTTATGTATTTTGTATTTAACACACTATCTACTCTCTCTCTCTCTTCAATTTTATGTATTTTGTATTTAACACACTATCTACTCTCTCTCTCTCTTCAATTTTATGTATTTTGTATTTAACACACTATCTACTCTCTCTCTCTCTTCAATTTTATGTATTTTGTATTTAACACACTATCTACTCTCTCTCTCTCTAATTTAATTTATTGATTTATAAATTTATATATCATTAATATAATATTTTAATATTAATAATTTATAATATTAATTTATAAGTATTTAATTATTATTAATATTTTAATAATTCATTAATTGTATTAATATATACTTTTTTTATTTTTTATAAGTTTTTATAAATTAATTTTATTATTAATAATTTATATTAATATAAGATTAATAATATATCATTATATATATATAAGTTATTAAAGTTTATTAAATTATTATTAATATATTTATGATAAATTAAAATAATGATAATAAAATATTTATAAATTATTAATTATAAATGGCTAATTACACCTAATTTTTAAATTTACTCTAAATTATTCAATTTTACATATTCATTATTTTTTTTTCTTTCATTTTATCTTTTATTCAAATTTATCTCTTAAACTAAAATATTATACTTAACTATCACACCTCTCTATACAATTTAATCAAATTAAAGATACTATTTAAATTTTATATAAATATTTTCTCTCTACAAATTAATTTTATGTACTTAACACACTATCTACTCTCTCTCTCTCTCTAATTTAATTTATTGATTTATAAATTTATATATCATTAATATAATATTTTAATATTAATAATTTATAATATTAATTTATAAGTATTTAATTATTATTAATATTTTAATAATTCATTAATTGTATTAATATATACTTTTTTTATTTTTTATAAGTTTTTATAAATTAATTTTATTATTAATAATTTATATTAATATAAGATTAATAATATAAATATAAATATAAATATAAATATAAATATAAATATAAATATAAATATAAATATAAATATAAATATAAATATAAATATAAATATAAATATAAATATAAATATAAATATAAATATAAATATAAATATAAATATAAATATAAATATAAATATAAATAT